ATTTTGAATTTCGAATCGTATTCCCGCGGAAACTCATGTTAAAGTTGAAAAATCACCGAATCCTTGTTAGGGAATCGATAACTGATACGCCCTCCGGTTGAATCATAATGACTTAATTTTGACTCTATCTCCCGGCAGTTTCCGTATAAAACTACGCCGGATCTTTCCTGAAATATAACCTAGACTAAGATCCTCATTATCTAAACGAACCCGGAACATATCGTTGGGAAGCGCTTCGGTAATTAAACCCTCATGAATCCATTTTTTCTTTCATTCCAGGTAAAACTTCCTTAAATGATTAACTAATGTAGGAGGAATAAGATTATACACTCCGCATTTATTTTAGTTTTTTTCACAACAAATAGAAAGTGTCGGATCCAATGCGGATGTAAGAAGGATTACCATATATAACACAAAATTTCTCCGCCTATTCCTTTTAGTCGAGCCTCCCGATCTGTCATTATACCTTGAGAAGTAGAAAGAATTACAACCCCCATTCCGCCTAAAATTCTAGGAATTCTTTGATAGTTAGAATAGATTCGTAGACCGGGCCGGCTTATCCGTTTTAAATTTAAAAGGTTTCTATAGGGCCTTTTTCTATTTCTTGTATGTCGCAGGGTTGAAACCAAAAAATATTTATCGCTTTCTCGATGTTTCCTCACATTTTCGATAAAACCTTCTCGTAAAAGGATTTTAACAATGTTTTCGGTGATATTAGTAGATGCTATTCGAACTACTCTTTTTCTATCCATACCCGCATTGCGTATAGAGGTTAGTATGTCAGCAATAGTGTCCCTACTCATGATGGACTAAAATTCTTGTTGCCCCCAAATTTTGATATAATCAACATGTTTTTTTTACTTATTTTTTTGTTTATGAAAAAAAATTATATTATTAAATTAAAGGTATATGCGTGAAACACAATCTACTAAATTTATTTGAATCTATTTCTTTCCAATACTCTACTATAACTATATCATAGTCTCATCTTATATTTTAAGACTATTATAATACCTCGGGCGCCAATGAAACTATTTTAGTAAAATTTAAATGCCTCAATTCCCGGGCGATCGCACCAAAAACGCGAGTTCCTTTAGGATTTCCTTCTTGATCAATGACAACTGCGGCATTGTCATCATATCGTATTAGCATACCGTTGTCACGTTTAAGTTCTTTGCAGGTACGTACAATTACAGCTCTGACCACTTCCGATCTTTCTAGGGGCATATTTGGTACTGCTTCTTTAATCACAGCAACAATAACGTCACCGATATAAGCATATCGGCGATTACTAGCTCCTATGATTCGAATACACATCAATTCTCGAGCCCCACTGTTATCTGCTACATTCAAATGTGTCTGGGGTTGAATCATTTTTTTATTTGTTCTTTCAATGCAAAGGGCTAAGAAAAAGAAAGAAATATTTTTTGTCAAAAAAAACCTTACATTTTTCATTCCCAGGATTTTTTTTCTTTGATTCTACATTCTTATCCCAACATAATAAATTGAGTTTTGATAGGCATTTTGGACGCTGCTATTGAAATTGCCTTTCTGGCTATATTTTCTGCGACCCCACCCATTTCATAAAGTATTCGACCCGGTTTAACAACAGCTACCCAATATTCAGGAGAGCCTTTACCCGAACCCATACGTGTTTCTGTGGGTCTTACTGTAACTGGTTTGTCGGGAAATATACGTACCCATATTTTTCCCCCACGACGTGCATTTCGTGTCATCGCCCGCCGCCCTGCTTCTATTTGTCTAGATGTGATCCAAGCGGGTTCAAGCGCTTGAAGAGCATATTTACCGAAACTAATATGATTACCTCGATAAGACATTCCCTTCATTCGTCCTCTATGTTGTTTACGGAATCTGGTTCTTTTGGGGTTATAGTTGATGGTTCTTTCTGAATTCCACCTCTACTACAGAACCGGACGTGAGAGTTTCGTCTCATCCAGCTCCTCGCGAAAAAAAAAAAGGATTCAAAATATTTAATTTGAATTGATATATATATATTTAATGAATAATAGATGAAATCGCGGTATTCTTTGACATTGAATCTAAATCCTATTAGTGTTTTGTATACCCTGTTTGGATATATAATTAAACCTATTAAGCATAAATTTCTATTTCTTTTTTCATTGTATCGTATCGGATTGCCCCAAATCCAAAATGTAGCAATCCAAAAAAGAATGTTTTCGCGGGCGAATATTTACTCTAAATATCTATTTTAGTTTAGTTGTAAGGTTAATTCATTACTTCTCAGATCAGAATAGATGAGTTATTTCTCGGTTCCTTCCGCCATCCCGACCAATGAATCGTTAGGATTTAGTTTCAATAAAATCTTCTGCATTCATGGGTTCCATCGTTCCCATCGCTTCTTGTTTAATGGTTAGGTCTTACTTCATTTTACAACGGAGCTCTTAATGAAATTTGTTTTTGAGTCAATTTTCTCAGTCTTTATTGGCTCAAGGCTCTTGGTTTTTTGTTCTATATCTAT